TAAATTCTATCGCTTTGTCTCGGTTTCTCTATACTTTATCTCTATACTCTATAAAATAGAGTATAAAAATACTCTATAAAATAAAAAAAATAAAAATAAAAAAGTACTATAATAATAATATAAAAAAAGAAAAAAAAAGTCAAAAGTCAAGTAATTAAATAGTAATTAATTACTAATTACATTACTAAACTAAAATATTAATTAAATATTATATCTTTCTATACAAAAAAAATTCGAAACTTTTTTCTTGTACTATACCGACTGACCCTCTCAGAAATAAAATAAAAAGAATCGAGTTATTTCATTAGAGTTAGAATGAAAAAAAAAAGAGTCATTCCATTTCAGACCAATCTCGAGTACTAAAGAAAGATCGCGATTTGGAATGAACCAAAATACTTGTTTGTTTTGTTACGGCAATAACACTTAGTAATAGTAAGAAAACCCGATGGGTTGGATTTCACTACAAGAAAAAGGTTTGTTTTACAGCAAACCCACATTACACAATGAAACATACCACAGAGTGGTATAATAGACGGAATCGTAAATTATCTAATCTACATAAGAAAGATACTTCTAATAGAAAGAATTAGACATTATCGAATGATTTGACAGACCAAATCCCAAAACCAACTCAACTCATAGAATATAGAAGAAGGAAATTGATACATTTAGGACCAATTCATTATCTCTGCATTATCTCTAAATCAATCAATTGGGGTTGTTGTTCTGCCAAAAAGTGATTAGTCAGGCGACTCCACACACAAAACAAATACAAGAAAAGAATAGGTCCTAGATCTATGTGACTGTTGAAGTTTTTAGACAGAATCATGTCATGATTCTCACTTCATAAATTGACCGGATTCGATATACCAACGCAAAAATATATCACTAACTCTTTAATCATGGACAGGAAAAGAGGAAAAAGGTCATATGTAATCCATCCACGAAGATTAATGAAGGAAGATGAGTATTTTATCCGAGATTTTACAAATACTGATTAGATCCATTGGAATGAATTATTGTTTTTTATTGTTTTTATTTTCCTGTCCCTATGTATTTACATGAACATGTGGTAATACTTTTGGACCAACCAACCGGCCAGTCTATAAACAAGTACTAATGAGGAAATGAAAACTATACTAAACTAAAATAGAATGTATTAGGGCTATACGGACTCGAACCGTAGACCTTCTCGGTAAAACAGATCAAACTGATTATTATCGAAATGATTCGAACTGTTTCAAAGACCCAACATGCATTTTGTTGCATTGGGCTCTTTCATAAACTGATGTAAAGATCAGTTAGTCCACCATATTTTTCTTTACAGGAAAATAATGAGATGGTTCCATGTGCTCTGATTCATCATTTGTATTCTGATCTAGGAGCAATACCAAAGTGTTTCAAAGAAGGGTTACCTTGACTTAGGTCTGCCTTCGGCCTAGATCAAACTAAGTTAGATGGAGTCTCTATCGCTACGCTGCAAGAGTCGAATATGAGACTTCATACACCTTAAAGTTCATAGGACGAAAAAAGGTTATTTTGAGGCCCTTATACTCATTATGCCTAGCATTGAATGGACTGGGTATTTACCTTATCAACTATCAAATCAATGGCGGGTTCTATTTGATTTGGCACCTGAATTCGCACCTGAATCGGACCGAACCCAATATTTGTCAGGCTATTGTTCTCTTGTTCCCTCGAATCTATGGAGTAAGACATCGATTTGTCAATAAGATCAATTATGTTTATTGCATAATGGGCTCCCCTGAAAAGCATTAGCGCACGTGTAAACGAGGTGCTCTACCTAACTGAGCTATAGCCCTTGTCATAGATATATTAACATATGGATAATTTCTTGTCAAGATGGATATTCCATAATCCCACATGATAGCTCTCTGATCCGTCTACTGTTAACAGATTGGTATTGCTTAGAAATAATATTCCACTTATAATCCTATAAGTGATGGGTCCTTTTTTTAGTGATAAATAACCTACTTAACTCAGTGGTTAGAGTATTGCTTTCATACGGCGGGAGTCATTGGTTCAAATCCAATAGTAGGTAGAACTTATTAGATACCGAAGTCAATTGAGTGATATCTAATAAGTTTTTCTACCCATTTTCTTTTTTTTCGTTATATCAGATTAGACTTGATTGTGTTCAATTGGCAGAATCAAAATGTGGTGTATAATAATACAGTTCTAAAGAACAGAACTTCTTTTGATTATTTTGATGTATTGACTTGACTAGGAGGAAATAGCATTTACAGCCTCTACTCGTGTCCTAGCTCGTCTGAGAGCTAGATTCGCTTCAATTGCTTGTCTCTTACCCTCAGCTCTATTCAAGTTAGCTTCAGCTATTTCAAGAGCTTGCTGAGCTTCTTGCGGATCAATGTCAGTACTCATCTCCGCATCATTTCCTAAAATGGTGATCTCATTATTACCTATTCTAGCGAAACCACCCATCAGAGCCACCGTTAACCATTGGTCGTTGAGGCGTATT